GAAAGATCCATTCGATAATGAACTATTGGTTCTAAGCCATCTCTGGCGATCAATCAACAATTCTAAGTGCTTTTCTTGCGTATTCTTGAGAAACCAGCGTTTATATATAGATGTAGGAGGATCCGTTTGGGAAGTAAGAAGCCCTTTTGACATCTCTTCATCTGCAAAGAATTCTCGATGTGAAAACACAGAGGCAAAGGGCTGATCTTTGAATAGGAAGAATAATGGATCTGCAGGGTCCCAAATGAATTGGCTTATTCGAAAAAAGCCTTGCTCTTTGGAAGATCTATCTTGTGTCTGGTACTGCATGGTTCCACTCTGCAAGAACTCCAAATCGTTCTCTTGAAGCTCATCCTCTTCATCATAAATGATCCACTTGCCCCGAAATGACCTGGCCCAATAGGGAAATCCCAATTCATTGGGCCTTTCTATAGAATCAAATAGAAAGCCCCAGGGATGCCATATTCTAGGAGCCCAAACTATGTGATTGAATAAATCCTCCTCTATCTGTTGCGGGTCGAGAGCTCCTTCCCCTTCTTCAAACTCCGATTCGTATTTTTCATAGAGAAATCTATGATCAGCGATAGAACAAGATCCATTTTGCATCATATCTAAGGGATTTCTTGGTTCGGGCCGAAGAAGCAATGTCACTCGATCATTATTAAACTGACTGCAATCTTTTTCTGTCCGTGAGGATCCCACCAGAGCGCCTTCTACTTCTAATAGGCCATGAACTAGATCAGAATCATTCTCAACGAGTCCATAAGAAGTGATCCCATTATTTTCATCGGGTCCGGGTAGAGACCAAAGATCTTGAGCGACCGATCCGGCAGAACAACTCAAAAGATAAAGAAGTATCGTGAATTTCTTCATGTTCGTTCCAAGTTCGAAGTACCATTTGTACAAATAAGAATCCCCTTCGTTACATGATTTCTTCTTCATATAGATAGATATAGGATCTATAGGGAAATTACTTAGAAGTACATTTTGTGCAACAGCCCTTCCTATCTGATAGAAAAGGATCCCATGATCCTGAACCGATCTTACCTGGGATCGCAAATACCAAGTTTGTCTATGAAGAGCGGATCGAATTGTATTAGTGTCGATAATGGATTTCTTCTGTGTAATACTAATCGATAGGGCCTCATTGGTAAGTGCTACAAGATCTCGTGCATTGGAAGCCATGGTTATGGACCCGAATCCATTAGTATGGAACATTTTCTTTTCCAAGTGAAATCCCCTAGTATATGAAAGAGTGAAAAAGTGCTTTCGTTGTTGTGGAATAAAAAGCCTTCGTATCTTAATGCATGTATTGAATTTATTCGGAGCTATTAGAGCAGGATCCACTTTTTGGGGAATATGAGTCGAAGCAATAACAAGAAGATTTCGAGTGAACCGTCTTTCACAATCCCTGGAGAGAGAGTTCGATAATAGACCGAGGGATAAGTAATTCGACTCATTCACATCCAGATCATGAATGTTTGGAATCCATATTATGCAAGGAGACATTGCTTTTGCTAATTCGAATTGAAGGGGGATATTCAATCGGTCTATTTCCGGCATCATATCCATAGTTAGCAGCTCCAGTTCCGTATCAAGGTCACGATCGATATCGTCACTATCATCAATATCACCAATATCGTCGCTATCATCAATATTGATATCATCAATAAGAAAACCTTTCGGCCTGTTATCCAGGAACTTGTTCAGAAATACCGTAATGAAAGGAACATAGGAGTTTGTCGCTAGGTATTTTACCAAATAGGATCGTCCAGTTCCTATAGAACCTATCACTAAAATACCCCTAGAGGGGGATAGGGCTAAGCGGAGCGAAAAGGGTTTTCCATGAGATGAGAAATGAAACCTATTAGCCCCACACGAGGTTTGTGAATAAGTGATTGTCTGATAATGAGAAAGGAATATCCGTCTTTCTGCTAAACAGGATGTATTGAACTCATAATTCATTAGATACTTTTGATAAATGTCAAATAAGTATCGTAAGTAAATTGCTCCCGGTTGTTCAATCATTTGATAACCAGAGTCATTCTTTGATAAATGATCACTATGAGTCAGACTCAATAGAATTTGATCAATCCTTTTTTCTGTCGTTAAGGTGGAGAACTGAACCAAGAATTCTCTTTCTTCATCATGAATCGAATCACTGTTCGCGACCCAGGATTCTATTTGATCATCAATCCAATCACCGTTCACCCTTTTTCTTTTTCTGATGAATGAATATATCTCTTGACTTGTATGACTTAGATGTCTCGTATTTCTCGAAAAAGTGATTCGATTGATGGGATTTGGTATGATCCTTATGAGATCGATGATATCGATGAGATTGATATTCAAATCTTTCTTCTTAGAACGTATTGATTTGACCCCATACGCGGGACCACCGCCCAATAGCATGTTGCCACCAGAAGCATAACCCCGTATTTCTTCTAGAGAATCTCCTAATTGTTCCAGAGAAACTAGAAAGAGATTCTTTAACCAGAAA